ACTAGTATAGTTCCCTATCTATGATTCTGTTATTTACTGAAATAATTTGACTCGAATATTGAAGGAATCCCCCGAAAAAAGAAGTACAATTTTGACTGTTTTACTTATGTTACAAAGTAACAAACATTATAATTGGATCGGTCGATCATTTTTCAATCATTCATTGAATGATAAATTACTACAAGTGACGGAGATACACGATTTAAATAACGAAAAATCCAATATTTAAAAATTGTATCTAAAATGACTGGAAAAGTAGAAACAACACCGGATATAATTTGATCATTATGAGCAAATCCAAAATCTTTGTAGATAGAGCCAATCATTAGTTCCCAACCATGGGGCGAATGGAATCCTATACATAAATCGGTTAATAAAAGAATAGAAAAAGCCTTTATTGTGTCGCTTAAATTATATATAAATTCTTGAAGACAAGAGTTAAGAAAAATAAGTTCTTCATTACTTAGAATAGAAAAAACACTTAGAATAACGAAAGAAATTATATTTGTTGAGAAATGTAAAATCGTATGGATACGACCCTCATTGTGCATCTTGATCCATTGGATCGTTTCATTGTAGACTCCGACGTGAAGCTTTTGTAAACGCCTTTCCGAGTATTCCTTTAGCATTTCGTCGAAGAGGGAGAGTTCCTCTAATTCTATGAATTTTTTTAGAATACTCTTTTCTTGAATATCGTTCAAAAGAATTTCGGAGGGCCTAGTATTCCACCAATTATTAACCCAAGATTCCAGACTTTTATTAAATGTAAATGAGAGAGAGATCCACCAAGGCAAAAATACTATAGATGCAAGATATAGAAGGGAAATAAATGCTTTCTTTTTTGCCATTTGCTCATCTGTGAATTTTGAAATGAACTCATCTCATTCGTCGACTCTATACGATACTAATATTTCTATCAAATATCAGTTCTATTACATTACAAGTTATCGAGCGTATTCCCCGTTTTTATTTGTGATTCAGTACAATGGTTGGTCCTTGAATTTAGAATTTAGAAAGAATACAGAAATAGAATAGAAAGAATACAGAAATAGAATAAGAAGGATTCCACTTCAAATTGAATGAAGAAATAAATAAACTAGAATATTATATATAATATTCTTTCAAAATATATCAATTGCTCAAATTCGAAGCAATTGTCCCCTTTGGATGAATGCACAAAAGAGCCATTTCAAATAATGAATATTATTCGAATTTCGAGACAAAAGAACTCCCGGTTTATCAAGATATCCAAAAATCTCGAAAAAAAAAGTTCACTGGCAGCCCCGAGTACAGGAATAATTGATAGAATTTTCTGAAGAAAACTGTGATGCTATGATAGTGTCAAAATAAGACAGAAAGGTTATCATTATAAGCGGCCCAATCGGTGGGTAATTAAAGAGCACAAAAAAGATAAAAAACGTTGATTAACAAAAAAGGAGAGATGATTTATAAGAGAGAATCTATCTGTATTTACTAAATTCGAAATATTGAAAATAAAAAAAAAAAAAAAAGATAAATTCTTTATTCCGAAATGTTTTGATATATGAGATGAATCTATTATTTCGATTTGTTACTTGTTTCGTTACTGAATTGATTTAAGTAGATTTACATACTCATAAAAAAGAATTTATGGACAAAAACTATTTCGCTTTATGATTGGTTCGTGTACGTTTACTTTATTTTATTTTTGTTCTAATCAGAGTTCGGCAGAAACTTCGGTTAAGTTATGCTATAGAAAAAAGAGAAAGAGAATTCTTGAGTTATAGTTTTTTCCCTTTTGTTTTGCTAAGAATAAGAAAGCATTCTCAAAATACTTCAATTGGTACATGCAAGAAATAGGCCAATTCAGCAGCTTTCTGTTCAATTTCTCGTAGAGTCAAATTCTCATCGGTACGAGTCAAGGGAATGGACCCCTGGCCTCTGATTTCCATATAAAGGACACGACGAGCATAAATACCCTCTTTAACTTCTATTCTGATGGATTGAATGTCTTTCATAAGGAATCGGAGGAAGATGCGACGATTTTTTCCAGGAAATCCCCAACGAAAAATACACACTATTCCTTCTTTTATATCGAATCGATCATAACCACTACCCACATTCCACGAAATTGTGCACCACAAATATGAACTAATAAAAAGACCCGCGATTCCATAGAAAGACATCACGATTCCTTGTGGAAAAAAAATTATTTGCTGAGAGGGAAAGAACGGTATAAAATTCCTACCAAGATAACTAGAAGTTCCAACCAATAAAAACCCTAATGAACCTAAAAAAAGGATAAAAGCCCAGCAGACATTACTCGGTTTTCGAGACCCCGCTATAAGTTCTATACATATATGGTCTGATCGCCAACTCATACTATACTAGATCTAGTTGCATTTTATTGTAATTGGGAGATAATCCCAATAAATTTGACTTTAATTTTTTTGTTTCCGAAGTAATCCTCATCGACTAGTACTATTATGATGTGAAGCTTGAGGAGTAATTCATCAATTGCTTAGAGCTAAACTAAAATAATAACATCCTTTTTTTTTTTTATGATTTCTTATAGATATGCACAGACATTTAGATATATTGACTTTACGTTTCAGAAATTCATCCCGATAATGATTTATCTTCAAATAGCTATAATTCATTTTCCCATATATCGTGTTTATGCATACGAGCTTCTGCTCGGAGGAAGCTACACGGTATACCATATTCTACTAAATAGATAATTGTGCTATGATCCAAGTAAGCCTAAGTCTTGAAAAAAAAAATAGATAAGATTTAATCCCATAATATCTAAAAAATCTTGTTTTTTTGAACATGAAGAGATAAAGAAACCATTGCAATTGCCGGAAATACTAAGCCCACTAAAGGCACAAAAATAGCGGGTAAGTTACTGATAGTTGTCATAGAATGAGTACCTCGATTTAATATTTGTACCTGTTATTTATTGTTATATTTGTTGTTATATTAACATTTTAACCTGTTATAAAGATATATTATACTATTCTAATAAAATAGAATAAAATTCTACTTAAGTGAGTATTGAGTATATACAATACTAAAGAATATAGAATATAAGAGTATATTATGTATATACTAAGATACCAATAAGGAATAAATCTAATAGGGAGTAAAAATACTAATCTATATAGAAATACTAATATTTAATATATTAAATAGATAATATAAGTATATAACATATATAATAAATATAAATCAAAAGTGTAAATAAATAAATGGGCTTATTAATCCATTTCTATATGTTTATACATGAAATATATACGATAATCTATGATAATCCACTTTATTTATTATTTTATTCATTATTTATTTTTATAATTAGTCTATTCTAAATTTTTATTGGTATATGTATATTGGAATTTTATAATTTTGAAAATTGAATATTTTAATATATTTTAATATATTATTTATTAATTTAATAAAGAAAGAGTTTCTTACAAATTACCGAAAAATTCGTTCTAATACGATCTAATAAAAGGGATTCTTAGTAAAACTGGGGTTCTCGGGGGATATAGAAAGATGCAGGACTCCCTTACCTTGCCTAATTTCACAGAAAAAAGAGAAAGAATTCACTCTTTTTATTTTGTTTGATAGAGATTTCTTGATTACTAATCAAGAATATCAATAAAAAAGAATACGCATGATTCTTTATACAATTCAATCTTATGTTACCAAAGAAAAATCCATTTTTCGGATTTTGACTTTTATTCCTATAAACTAAATAATTACTTGGTCACTACCAAACAAATAATAAAATGTAGAATTTATTTAATAATTTATTAAATTAAAGCTTAAAGCTTTGTTTTTTTCTACTTGATTGAATTTTGATTCAAAGGAAAGAAAGCATGGAGCTGAAATAACTCGCTCAGAACGCCTTTTAAAGGATTACGTGGTACGATTGGATCGAATAAGCCCTTATGGAATAAATATTCAGCCACTTGTGAACCCTCAGGTACTGTCTTATTCAATGTTTGTTCAATTACTCTTTTACCCGCAAATGCAATGTAGGCATTGGGTTCGGCAATAATGATATCTCCCAACATACCAAAACTAGCTGTCACCCCACCCGTAGTAGGAGATGTAAGGATTGCTATATAGAATAACTTTTTATTTGATTGATAATCATATAAAGCAGAAGATATTTTAGCCATTTGCATCAAACTCAAACTTCCTTCTTGCATGCGTGCTCCTCCGGAAGCACATACTAGAATAAGAGGTAAAGATTGATTGGTAGCATACTCGATCAAACGTGTAATTTTCTCGCCCACTACAGATCCCATACTACCCCCCATAAACTGAAAATCCATAACCCCAATTGCTACGGGAATGCCGTTTAGTTTACCTGTACCTGTTTGAACAGCCTCCGTTAATCCCGTCTTTCTTTGATAAGAATCAATACGATCTTTATAAGGTTCCTCCTCCGAATTAAATTCAATAGGATCCAGAGAGACCATGTCTTCATCCATAGGATCCCAAGTACCTGGATCAATCAAAAGTTCGATTCTATCTGAACTACTCATTTTCAAATGACATCCACAATGTTCACAAATATTCATTTTTGATTTCAAAAATCTCTTATAATTTAATCCATAACAATTTTCACATTGAACCCACAAATGCCTGTATTTTTGAGTTACATCTAAATCATTAGAACTCTCTCTTATAGTTGTTAAATCACTATCATCCGCACCAGTTCTTATATTGGAACTCTCGCTTTCAATACTATTTACTCTTTCGCCACAAATATAAGTATAAATGTAATTGTCATTGTAATTGTCACTACTAGTTAAAATGTCACTATCAATACAGATTTGATAACGAAGATAACTGCCAATGCAACTATTAATGTGATTATTCCAACTATATTGAGTATCATACACGTAACGATCATAGCGAGGATCGTCATTCTTCGATACATTATTCAGATAACTAGAATTCTGATAACTATAAAAAGAATTTTCTGGTTCACTTATAAAAGAATCATG